ATAGAATTAAATTACCGGTCTCAACCCATGATCAATATGAGCTCGAAGCTTCCTTCGTAACTCCCGGAACTTATTCGTAATGGCTCCCTTCCATGCCTCATTTCATAGAGAACCTGAAAGTGGCTCTATTTCATTATATTCCATCCATATCCCAATTCCAATCATTTAATATCCCTTTTGTGTCATCGACATAAGAGATGTCGTTTCTAGTCTATCTCTTTCTATTTCTAGATATGGAAAGTTAAAAAATCATCATATAATAATCCAGAAATTGCAATACAAAAGAAAAAGGGAGGTTTGTGATGATTTTTCAATCTTTTCTACTAGGTAATCTAGTATCCTTATGCATGAAGATAATCAATTCGGTCGTTGTGGTCGGACTTTATTATGGATTTCTGACCACATTCTCCATAGGGCCCTCTTATCTCTTCCTTCTCCGAGCTCAGGTTATGGAAGAAGGAGAAGAAGGAACCGAGAAGAAGGTATCAGCAACAACTGGTTTTATTATGGGACAGCTCGTGATGTTCATATCGATCTATTATACGCCTCTGCATCTAGCATTGGGTAGACCTCATACAATAACTGTCCTAGCTCTACCCTACCTTTTGTTTCATTTCTTCTGGAACAATCACAAACGCTTTTTTGATTATGGATCTACTAGCAGAAATTCAATGCGTAATCTCAGCATTCAATGTGTATTCCTGAATAATCTCATTTTTCAATTATTCAACCATTTCATTTTACCAAGTTCAATGTTAGCCAGATTAGTAAACATTTATATGTTTCGATGCAACAACAAGATGTTATTTGTAACAAGTAGTTTTGTTGGTTGGTTAATTGGTCACATTTTATTCATGAAATGGGTTGGGTTGGTATTAGTTTGGATACAGCAAAATCATTCTATTAGATCTAATGTACTTATTCGATCTAATAAGTATCTGGTGTCAGAATTAAAAAATTCTATGGCTCGAATCTTTAGTATTCTCTTATTTATTACCTGTGTCTACTATTTAGGCCGAATGCCGTCACCCATTTTTACTAAGAAACTGAAAGAAACCTCAGAAACGAAAGAAAGTGAGGACGAAACAGATGTAGAAATAGAAAAAAAGTCCGAAACGAAGGAGACTAAACAGGAAGAAGAGGGATTCACCGAAGAAGATCCTTCTCCTTCCCTTTTTTCGGAAAAAAAGGAGGATCCGGATCCGGACAAAATTGATGAAACGGAAAAGATCCGAGTGAATGGAAAGGACAAAACAAAGGATGAATTCCACTTGCACTTAAAAGAAGCATACTATAAAAATAGCCCAACTTCTTATTCTGGCAATCAAGATATTTCGAAGTTAGAAATACTTAAAGAAGAAAAGAAAAACCTATTCTGGTTTGAAAAACCCCTTCTTTCTCTTCTTTTCGACTATAAACGTTGGAATCGTCCAACGCGATATATAAAAAACAATCGATTTGAAAATGCGGTAAGAAATGAAATGTCACAATATTTTTTTTATACATGTCAAAACGATGGAAAAAAAAGAATTTCTTTTACATATCCACCCAGTTTATCAATTTTCTGGGAAATGATACAAAGAAAGATTTCTTTGTCTACAACAGAAAAATTATTATACGATGAACTATACAATTATTGGATTTATACCAATGAACAAAAAAAAAACAGCTTAAGCAATGAATTTGCTAATAGAATTGCAGTTCTAGACAAAGGACTTTTTTATATAGATGGACTCGATAAAAAAACTCAATTATGCAATGAGAAAACTAAAAAGGAATATTTGCCAAAAATAAATGATCCTTTCTTAAATGGACCCTATCGTGGAATAATAAAAAAATGCTTTTCACCCTCTATTATAAATGAAACTGTAGTCCAAAATTGGATAGATGGAATTTTTATAAATAAGATTCATAGTATTCTTCGTAATGATTATAATTACCACGAATTTGAACAGAAAAAAGATACATTAAAAAAAAAATCAATATCAAAAGAAATTAGGCATTTCATGCCTTTAATGAGTCCATTTTCTGGGGAATCAACATTCAATCGGAAAGGAATTCATTTACTTCTAGAAGAAGAAGAAATTAGTTCAGAAGATCAAGAACAATTTTTAAAATTTTTAGTTGATGCAATCATAGGACTAAAAATAAATAATAAAAAAATAAAAAAATGCAGACATAAAATAAATACAAAAAAAGATATGAGGATATGCGACCCCCTCCTATATATTTAATACTTTCGGCTACAAAAAAACTTGTAATACCAAATCCATTCGGAATTCCATCAATTATTCGTCTATCAATAAAAGAAACTAACTCGACCAACCCTCGTACACCCTTAATAAAATATGTTGTATAAAAATCATCAATATAACCACGGTTCGAAGACCAATTATAAAAAAAAATTGTTATATTATCCCAAAAAGGTCTCTTTGGACCTCTTTTATCAAATGAATTTATTAAATAAAAATTTTTTAACGATGAATAAATAGGTTTATATAAAAAAAAAGCTATAAATATTCCCCAACAAGCTATACTAACTGATAAAGTTGCATTTATTGCAAATTCATACCAATCAACATAATTATTCAAAGGTGAATGTAAAGGATTTACGGATGGAGTTAACCATTTAGTTAATATATCCAATCCTATTCCTTCTTGATTAAACGGAATTCCAATTAATTCAATGAAAAAAGTAAACACAATCAATACAATGAGAGGAAATAGCATAGTATTGTCCGATTCAGGAGGATATGCAGACATTTTTTTATTTTCAGTAAAAGTAATAGTAATAAAAGATCGCATTATTTTTAAAAAATGTCTGTATATTTTATATGGGTTTTTCCTAAAAACGGAAGTCTCTGCTCGATTAGCATTCCTTGTTAATAAAGTAACTAAAGATAAATTTTTATTAATTTTTTTCAATCCGTCTTTACCCCACAGAGACATTGAATAGAGGGAAATGTTTTTTTTTCCACTAGAATTTTTACAATAAAGGTTTAAATGCCCGTCAAACGTAAGAAAATAGATTCGAAACATATAAAAAGCGGTTAATCCGGCTGTGAAATAAGCTATTATTGAAAAAATTGGCGAATAAAACCAACTATCATTAAGAATTTCATCTTTGGACCAAAAACAAGCAAGAGGCGGAATACCACAAAGAGAAAGCGTACCTATTAAAAAAGCAGTTTTTGTAATTGGAACATGTTTTGTTAATCCTCCCATAAGAACCATATTTTGATTTTTATCTGGAGAATATCCAACAAGCGTTTCCATTGAATGAATAAGGGATCCAGATCCTAAAAACAATAAAGCTTTTGAATAAGCATGAGTAATCAAATGAAATAAAGCAGCTCGATAAGAACCCATACCTAGGGCTAACATCATATAACCCAATTGAGACATTGTAGAATAAGCTAAACTTCTCTTAATATCTTTTTGAGCAAGAGCTAAGGTAGCTCCTAAAAATAAAGTTATTATACCTATAAAAGCGATTACATACATTATATAAGGTATAACTATGAAAAGAGGAAAAAGACGAGCAACTAGAAAAATCCCGGCTGCGACCATGGTCGCAGCATGTATGAGAGCTGAAATCGGAGTAGGCCCCTCCATAGCATCGGGTAACCATACATGAAGAGGAAATTGGGCAGATTTTGCAACTGCACCAGAAAATAAGAATAAAGTACAAAAAATACAAAATAAAATATTAACTTCATGAGTTTTAATTAAGTTAGTAAATATTTCAAATAAATCACGAAAATCGAAACTGCCTGTTACCCAATAAAGACCTAAAATTCCTAATAATAAGCCAAAATCTCCTACACGATTAGTCACAAACGCTTTTTGACAAGCATTCGCGGCAATGGGGCGTGTAAACCAAAAACCTATTAATAGATACGAACACATTCCAACTAATTCCCAACAAATATAAATTTGTATTAAATTTGAACTAGTAACTAATCCTAACATGGAAGTATTGAAAAAACTCATATAAACAAAAAATCTTAAATATCCCTGATCATGACACATATAATTATCGCTATAAATAAGAACCAAAATTGCAACAGTAGTTATTAAGACTAACATAATAGAAGTAAGTGGATCGAGCAAATAGCCAAATTCAAAAGAAAAATCATTATTAATAGTCCAAGACCATACATATTGATAAATGGAATTACTATTTATTTGTTGAATTGCCAGCGTCGTCGAAAAAATCATAGCTATAGTTAATAAAGAAATACTACAAAAAGCCCACACCCGTCGAATACTTTTTGTTGCTGTTGGAAAAAGGAGAAGTCCCACTCCTATTAAGAAAGGAGCTGGGAGTGGAATGAAGGGTATGATCCATGCATATTCGTATATATGTTCCATAATATAATATAAAATTTTTATTTCGAATTTAATTTTTTTTAATAGTCATCTTTTGAAAGAAATCCATTAAAAATCACGATATATAATAACACTAAATTAATATACATAGATGTTGAATTTTTTTAATATTCAAATCAAGAAATTCTTATTGGTCAAATATAAAATTTGTTAATAAATAAGTAAATTTTAATATATAAGAGAAAGAATATAAAAAAACTTTCCTTTATATTTAAAGCATTTCTAATCCGTCTATAGACTATAAAAATTAGTTACTAAAGCTCTAATAATACAAAAAAATTAGTTTATTCTAAAATAAGTTCGGAATTCAGAATTATTAACCCGTTGTACACAAAAATTTTGAATTATTTTCCAGTCTAAAAAAATATATAAAAAGTCTATATGTTTTCAAAAAACTAAAGTCAAGTTTTTAAATTAAGATTAAGTAAGTAGTGGGTTTTAAAATTTGAATTTCATATGCATTTTTTTATGAATAGTCGCTGGATCATAAAAAAGTTTGTTTATACTAATCGCCCATATTATTATTTAATACAAAATTTATAATTTTGTTTTTCCATACAAAATTTGGTTATCGCCTAGAATATAAATACATAGATAATGAATAAGAGATAATGAATAAGAAACAAAGATTTTTTAAAACAACAGATGTCTTTCACATCCAACTATAACAATGAAGAATAAATAAAATTTGAAATGGCAGTTCCAAAAAAACGCACTTCTATTTCCAAAAAGCGTATTCGTAAAAATTTTTGGAAAAAGAAGGGGTATTGGGCGGCGTTAAAAGCTTTTTCGTTAGCAAAATCTCTTTATACTGGGAATTCAAAAAGTTTTTTTGTACTAAAAAAAAGTACTCAAAACTTGGAATAATCAGAATGGAACTGATTCAAAAAAAATCTTAATAGAACAAATTAACATCCTAAATTATGATGAAATTTCATTTTTAATTTCAAATTAAAAATGAAATAACTATTTTGTATTTATTAATTTTATAATTAATATTTATAAAATTATAAAAACGTGTGACTTTTTCTTATGATATGTAGAAAAAGAGCTCTTATATCAACCAAAAAAGGGTCCTTAAAAAAAAAAAGATATAATCATCATCTTTTTTTTTAGTTTATTTTTTAATTTCTAAGATGGGGAGTTTTTCCCCATCAACCCTTTATGTTTTGTCACAACAAAATTTTATAAATTTTAAAATAAAAAACGAACAACTTTTCTTATATGACATGTTCAGTTCACATATAAAATAACATATAATACAAAAAAAATTTACTTTGCTATTCTATATGTTTAATTTATTTTTTGGATATATAAAGTCTCCTTTTAAGAAAAAAGAGTTCGATGTCGTATTTCAAATGTGATCTAAAACAGTAGATTTTTGGGGATTCATATTCATTTGTTATTTACTAATTTAGAAATCAGATCAAAAATGATTAATAAATGAAAATAAAACAAGAAAAAATTTTTTTGTGGTCTACCCCGGAGTGAGAGACATAATATTTTATTTACAAAAGTTCCAAATCTAAACGACACGAGAGTCGATTGTCAAATCAAAGTAGTACTTTAAAATTTACTTAAATTAAAAGCACTTTTAGATTTTCTAATTATCTTTTATTTGTCAAATTTTTGTTTTATACAAAAAAAATTACTCTCGACGATTGAATAAAAAAAGACTATTATGATTTCAAACAAGCCGCTATGGTGAAATTGGTAGACACGTTGCTCTTAGGAAGCAGTGCGAGAGCATCTCGGTTCGAGTCCGAGTGGCGGCATGGTATCTTAAAAATTATCAAAAGAATTCAACAGTTTTCTAGACCATTATTAATAATAATGATAAATAAAATTTCTTTCATATTTGTCATTTGATAATTTTTAATTGAAGTATTTCTTTTTTATCTATGTATAGATAGAGTTTTATATGATATTTTCGACTTTAGAACGTATTTTGACTCATATTTCGTTTTCAACGGTTTCCGTTGTAATTACACTCCATTTGATAACTTTAGTAGTCAATGAAAAAGTGCGGCTATATAATTCATTAGAAAAAGGCATGATAATTACTTTTTTATCCCTAACGGGATTATTAATTACGCGTTGGGTTTATTGGAAACATTTCCCATTAAGTGATCTATATGAATCATTAATCTTCCTTTCCTGGAGTTTTTACATTATTCATATGATTCCATATTTTAAAAACCAAAAAAATAATTTAAGTGCAATAACTGCACCAAGTGCTATTTTTACCCAAGGGTTTGCTACTTCAGGCCTTTTAACGGAAATGCGCCAATCTTCAATATTAGTACCCGCTCTTCAATCCCATTGGTTAATGATGCACGTAAGTATGATGGTACTAGGTTATGCCGCTCTTTTATGCGGAGCATTATTATCAGTAGCACTTCTAATCATTCTATTTCAAAAAGCTAAAACAACCCTTTTTGATAAAAGAAAACATTTATTAAACGAGTCCCTTTTATTTAGTAAAATTCCACACATGAACGAAAAAGACAATATTTTAGAAAGCGTTTCAGCCTTTTCTGTTAAAAATTACTATAGATCTCAATTGATTGACCAACTGGATCGTTGGAGTTATCGTGTTATTAGTTTAGGATTTATCCTTTTAACCATAGGTATTCTTTCAGGAGCAGTATGGGCAAATGAGGCGTGGGGCTCATATTGGAATTGGGACCCAAAGGAAACTTGGGCATTTATTACTTGGATTGTATTTGCAATTTATTTACATATTAGAACAAATAAAAATTTTCAGGGTGCAAATTCTGCAATTATAGCTTTTATAGGCTTTCTTATAATTTGGATATGCTATTTTGGAGTCAATCTCTTAGGAATAGGGCTACATAGTTATGGTTCATTCTAAATTAAATTTAATTGAAGAAAAGACTTTACGAATACAAACATAGGCCAAGGTGTTTCTTATCAACTTATAAACAGGTGAGAACCATTAAGATGGTTCTCACAAATGTCTAAAATGTCCTAATTATAATTCCAATTCAGTCCTTCTTATTACAAATATACAAATAGAAAGACGACTACTTTTTCATTTCATTAAATGAAACTTATCTAGAAAAAAGTTTGATAAAATAGCTTCTA